TGATTTTGAACCTGTTCTTTCCATGACTCCTCTTAACTGAGATAGAGATCCAATGTAGGAATCAAATTGATTCCACCAAACCTAATATGTACGGTGGATGAGGTCCTATTTAAAAAGTATTCCTTCTTCCTTTCTTTTCAACTCATTTCTCTCTTCTAATCGATTTTTTTCTGGCTCGGCTAAACGGGATAGCCGAGCCATTTCCTTTTATGCTACTCAACCCGACAAAATTAATAAAAAAAAAAAAAAGAAACGCAACAAATCTATTCACCGAGTAAAAGGAGAGAGAGGGATTCGAACCCTCGATAGTTCTTTGTTTCGAACTATACCGGTTTTCAAGACCGGGGCTATCAACCACTCGGCCATCTCTCCAAAAGAAAATTTCTATTTTCTTTTTATCCTATATTTGATTTTTATTCCACCCATATAGAACGCGAGCATGGACATATGAGTCGATACCATTACTATCTATAGAAAGATATCAGGCTATAGAAAGATGTCGGGTGTGAATCTATAGGTCTATCTATTTGTCTATATGTATATATATAATACAGATGCATGATACATCAAGCATGCCCCTTGTTTTGTAAAGTAAAAAAAAAAAGACCCTCGATTCCGTGCCCGAATAAAGCGACAAGGGGTGGTAATAAGTCATATGGAATCAATGAAAGATTCATGGTAAAATCTTTCCATGATGCATTTTTTTTGGCTGATAATGATAAAGAGATCAAATGGTATATATAAGCTTCTTTTGTTGGTAGATTGGAGGATTAGAAATATGACTATTGCTTTCCAGTTGGCTGTTTTTGCATTAATTGCTACTTCATTAATCTTACTGATTAGTGTACCTGTTGTATTTGCTTCTCCTGAGGGTTGGTCGGGTAACAAAAATGTTGTATTTTCTGGTACATCATTATGGATTGGATTAGTCTTTCTGGTGGGTATCCTTAATTCTCTCATCTCTTGAACCTATTCGTTCTAGATCCAAAAATGAAATGACCCCTCCCTCCGAATTCCTTCAGGTTGTGAGACACATTAAAATTCAATATAAGTCCCCAAAATGCAAATAACGAAAAAGAAAAAATTAGAAAAATTAAAAGTAGAGGGAGGGGACAAACTTTTGTGTATTTGTATTGTAAAAATATGTAAAAATGAAAAATAATAAAATTGAAATAAAAAATATACTAAATACATATTTATATTTACTTATGTTATTAAGTATGTATTGTTATTAGGTATGTATTATAAGACATTTTGAAATAAAAATTATCTAAATTATATAGATATATATATAATTATATATAATGATAATGCGGATATGGTCGAATGGTAAAATTTCTCTTTGCCAAGGAGAAGATGCGGGTTCGATTCCCGCTATCCGCCCAGGATAAAGATAATCGGTAAAGATATTAAATTCAATCTATTTTATTTAATAGATTAATAGATAAAGCATTAAGTGAACTATACTAAGTATAGTTGACCGCAATAGTATAGTGGTTCTACTCTTCCCTTTCTTCTCCTCCCACCCCAAAGAAAAAGGGTAATTAATTATTCTTTAATTCTATTTTTTTTGTCGAAAAAATGTTGCGGAGACGGGATTTGAACCCGTGACCTCAAGGTTATGAGCCTTGCGAGCTACCACGCTGCTCTACCCCGCGATGAAGAGACGAATTGAGAATTAATGGACAAACAGAGATTGAATGCGCCCCTCTACCATATCTGTACAAATAGAATAGCCCATTTATACAGAATGGTAAAGAGGACCTCTACGATCTATGATCATAGAAATTAATATAAAAATGAAAGGACATTTTAATCCTTACCAACTTGATCTTGTTGCCCCGGGCAACAAACATGCATGAACCATTTCGCGAAGTACGTGTCCGGATAACCCAAAGTCTCGATAGTTAGCTCTCGGTCTTCCGGTCGAAAAACAACGTCGGTGAAGGCGTGTAGGTGCACTATTACGTGGTGGAGATTGTAACTTTCCATGAAATTCCCATTTCTCGCTCAACGACGAAACTTTGCTTATTTCTTTTTTTGAGGATCGACGAATCAAATGATATTTTTTTTCCAATTTTTGTCTCTTCTTCTCCCTCTGAATCAAACTTTTTCTTGCCATAATGGTTCAATTCCTATTAGTATCAATGATACAAGTCAGATCCTAGATGTAGAAATATAAGAAGGTAGATCCCTCTCCATTGAAAGAAATGATATTATCGTGGATACACCCCTAAAATTTAAATAAAGAATTAACCAAACTTGCCCGATGTAGAGGCAATCAAGAAAGCTGCATAAGTAAATATATAACCGACAGAAAAGTGGGCTAATCCAACTAATCTCGCTTGTACAATAGAAAGAGCGACCGGTTTATCTCTCCATCGAATCAAATTAGCTAAAGGTGTGCGTTCATGAGCCCAAGCTAAAGTTTCAATCAATTCCTGCCAATAACCCCGCCAAGAAATTAAGAACATAAATCCAGTAGCCCAAACAAGATGTC